TGTGAACAAAATGAACAAAATTATACCCAGAACACCTACGTCAGCTTTTTGTTTGAATACAAACAAAATGAATCGCTTTTTAGATGATCCTTCTAGAAGAAGGTCATTCTAACAATCTTTCTAGTTACTTCGTTCTCTATTTCTATTTGAGAAGATCCTAAGGAAAAGGATTTTGTTTCCACCGAGCTAAAACAATATGCCGATGTCTCTAGTAAACCAAAGTCATCGTTGAATAGCTATTTTGCTCCAAGTTATTTCTTTAGAAAGAAAAAATTGGAAGATTTAGTTACGATTCGAAATTGACTTTCTATCTTCTGCCATGGATCCTTTACTCATACTTATTCAATTGGAAGTTTTGGTCCAATTCAAAAATTATGTTTCGCAATTTCATAATCCAACTTTTCAATTTATAGGTGACTCATGGATACAAATCACGAGAATTCGTCTTTTTTTTTCTCGAATTTATCATTGAGAGGTAAAGGATTAAATCCTTTTAAGAAATAAAGTTTTTGGTCGGAATATGAATAAAACCGAAAGACCCTTTAACTATATAAAGGTTAATAGAACGAATCACACTTTTACCACTAAACTATACCCGCTACAATAGGATTATTGTATACAAATGGACCTTTTGTCGAACAAGATAGGATCATCAAAGAATCATCAATTGAACTTTTTTGCAGGGAGATCCTAATTTAATGAGATTCGGGAAGGAGGCTTCATTTAATTTAAATTAAATAACTAAAGTTTTCCCTTTTGCTGAAGAAGATAGATACGGATCAAAAAAAAAACAGTAAAATCATAACAGAAAAATGCATTGTGGAAGAATCGATAGTTTCTTTTTTAGTTCGGTAAAATAGAACAAGAAAAAGAATGTAAATAGTCTTTCTTCTTTTTTTTGTTGCTTGAATATAAAATATTCAATTAAATAGAATTATATAATCAAAAAAGTCTTTTTGTTTTCAAATCAGATAAATCATTATTTATCTAGAATTCGTTGGAACAAAAAAAAAGAGCCCGGCTAGGTACTGACCGGGCCGGGCCATGAGAAGAAAGAAGGGCCTTTCGAACAAAATCAACACAAAGGGGTCTTGCTTATTTTTTTGAGTTCGATTGTTCGCGCGGTCGAGCCCATCTTTTAGATAAAGGAAATTCCCGATTTGTGGATCTCTATATATAATAGAATAGAGAAAGAACAAAGATTCCTTACATTATGTGTAATGTAGTAATTATCTTTTTCAGTTGGGAGAGATGGCTGAGTGGACTAAAGCGTCGGATTGCTAATCCGTTGTACGAATTATTCGTACCGAGGGTTCGAATCCCTCTCTTTCCGTTTCTGTTGATGAATTGATTTCGTTTTTTTTTTTCAAATTTTGAAAATCTTAGTGAAACGTGTAGAATAGATAAAATCCTAAGAAAATTTGAAAATTAACCAAAACAAAGGAAAACCTCCTGTATTTTATTCTTCACGTCCAGGATTTCGCCCCGGATCATTAGATAGGAATCCAAAGATAAAGAGAGACACAAAAAATATCACTACGGTATAAACGAAGAGTTTCAGAGTAAGCATTACACAATCTCCAAGATGGTTTTTTGAAAAAAAAAAAAGAGAATAGATCTTCTATTTTTCTATCACATATCCTAAAGAAATGAGGTTTTTTCTATAAATGCATTGTCACAAATTCATTTATTTTTCATTATTAGATATTCTATTGTGGGAGACCCTAATAGGGTTAGGGTCTTTCACTGGAAAGGGGGTCAAAAATGAGGAAATGGGGGTAAGCCTGGGTTTTGGCGACTATCCACGAATTTCAGTGTGTGAATCGAGGGTTCATACTCTAAAACTTATGTGATTTTTTCAATTGTTAGGATTTTTTTTATCGAGGAAATCATACATTTTCTAGGATATTATTATTCAGGATCTCATCGAAAACTTACAGCAGCTTGCCAAACAAAGGCTAAGAGAAAAAAAAGCACAGGTATGACTGGCATAACATCTACGATTGGATTCAAAAAAGCATAGGCTTCGGGCAATTTGCCGAAGAAAAAACTACTCGAATAAAGGGTAGAATTAATACAAATACAGATCAAACTAACGATATTAAGCATAACAGACATTTTGTTCTTGGAGATAATTGCATTTTGATTGCGTTTTTGATATAAGGAAAAAGAAAATAAGTAAGGTAGAAAAAAACCTTCTTTTTCTTTGAATCCACCCAACCAAAAATCCTCCAATTCTCAAAGGAGAATAGAAGAAATCATACTTTCATACAATATCTTAATTGAATTCTATGTAATGATCAATAAATTAAGTTGAATTCTATATCTATATGTAGATAAATCCTAGTACCAATTGATTCTATAGATATATAGATATTTGGACTGGAGTTGACAAACAAGCAATACCAATATTATTGTTTCTTAGTACCGATTAGAAATGGAAATGGGGCGTGGCCAAGTGGTAAGGCAACGGGTTTTGGTCCCGCTATTCGGAGGTTCGAATCCTTCCGTCCCAGCGCATTCCATTTTTATGCTCCATTATTCCCATAGAAAGAAATAGGGAAGTGGGTAGGAGTTAATCCATATTAATTTGAATATCTGTGTTTGTTCGAATTTCATTAACAAATGATCAAGTTGCATATTATAGAGAAATATGTTATGGAGTTTATGTTTTTTCTTTGAATCTAATAGGTATTTCGTGTTTGACTCTAATGAAAAATTGGAAATCGATTTAATGATTGAGGCAGGGGGGATTTATCCTATCCCTTTGTATTCACTTTATCACTAGTCGATATTAATCAACCCCATATTAAAATGAAAGCAAATACAAATACATATTAATCATATAATAGAATCATATAAAATGAGGAAATGTTTCGCTTATATGGTACGTATCATTCTATTTCAATGACAAGAAATTTTTTGGTTTTTTGTGAAAAATATTTGTAATCCTTAAATTCTTTAAACTGAAATTCTAGATATTCTAGATTCTAGAATATCTAGAACAGTAACACTTGTTCAGTCTATCTGATAGATACGAAAAAACTTCCCTATTTTTTTTTCGATTTTGATTTTCGTAATCAGATGATAAAGAATAAAGATTCAGATCTTAACTTACATCATTTTTTTAGACATCTCATGAAAAAAATAGATTTCTTTCTTCTTGTCTTTGATCTATTTCAAATTTCTATTTGAAATTAAATCAGTGATGAGTCAATTCAAAAAGAAAGACCGATCTTCCTAAGGTGATTCTTATTGTCTTGTCCAATTTTCTTCCAATATAATAATAATGATGTAGATGTAGAAATAGGAAACTTTTGCAATTTCAATTAAAAAGATTTTTTTGATTATTCCTTGTACGTGGAATCTTTGAAAAAGTAGGAAATCATTTAATCTATCCTATTGAGTCACTTGAAGATGCAGATTCAAAAAGTTATTCGTTTCTCTATTTCTATTTTTTTCTCGGATCTATATATTATTTATGTATGTTAAAAATGCTGTGTTGCTAAGACTTTTTCAGAAAAATAGTTCTACATATCATATATTCATATATAAAAGAAAAGTATAGATTATAAAGTCTAGATTATGATGTGTATGGACAGCTGAACCAGTGACTATTCATGATTCCATAATTGAATCAATTTCATACCGGTTCCAAATTAGAGGAATGTTATGATAAAACTTCGTTTGAAACGATGTGGTAGAAAGCAACGTGCGACTTGAAGGACAGGATCCGCTGTGGATTTTTACATCCACCATTTTTGATTTGTCTAAGAATAAGGGTGCTCTCGGCTCGACATTGTTTGTTCTGTTACACCCGAACCCTTCGTTTTTTGTTGGGTTGTAAATAGTCCATGATGGAGCTCGAATAGAAAGTATTAATTCATTTCTCGGGGGCAAGGATCTAGGGTTAATGCCAATCAATTGGAGGAACAACTTCGTAAATATATCGAACATATATAGGAATCGAAAGGATCCAATTCGAGCAAGTTTCCAATTCAAAAGCAAAACTTGTTGAAATTGATTCAAATTTTTGATTCAAAGTGTATCACGCGGGAATCGACTGTCCATAGGATTCTTTGATCGAAAGAAATCAAAAGGGGGTATGTTGCTGCCATTTTTTTTGAAACGATTAAGAAGCACCGAAGTAATGTCTAAACCCAATGATTTAAAATAAGGAAAGGATCTAAGAACAAGGAAAGACCCTTTAAATTGTCTCGATCGTCTCAATAACTGGATCGTACTAAAGAATCTAAATAGAATTTGAAATGGTTTAAACGAGACAAACAAAGGGGAGTCAAGACTACTCAATAAATGAAATTAACTAAAGATTTTTCTTTTGAACTATTTGAGAATTATCCAACTTGAGTTATGAGTACGAATGTTTCTTTTTCATTTTCAGGAAGAAAAAAAGACTGAAATCATAGTCTAATTTATTTTTTGGGCCCATTTGTGATTTAATTTGTGATTTAATTTATTAGAATTGCATATATAGACAAAATTTGAATCAAATCATTTTTTCGCGAGCCGTACGAGGAGAAAACTTCCTATACGGTTCTAGGGGGGGTATTGTTCATCTACATCTATCCCAATGAGCCATCTATCGAATCGTTGCAATTGATGTTCGATCCCGAAGAGAAGGAAAAGATCTTAGAAAGGTGGGCTTTTATGATCCAATGAAGAATCAAACTTATTTAAATGTTCCTCTTATTCTATATTTCCTTGAAAAGGGTGCTCAACCCACAGGAACTGTTCAGAATCTTTTAAAGAAAGCGGAAGTTTTTAAGGAACTTCCGCCTAATCAAATGAAATTCAATTAAAGAAATACCAAGGGGGGGTAGCGACTTGTATATAACTTTGTCTAATTTTTTTCTACTTGCCCCCTTTTTCTTTTTTTTCTGCCGTATTCATATTTATTTATCATAGGTTCCGCCGAATCTGATGGTCTAGAATGACCAAATTTATTGATCTTAGAAATATCCAATTTTGGCATTTCCTTTAATTGTTTGGTTTTCATTGGAACTCGACTAACCAACAAGAAGGAATCTACTTTGCTTATTCCACTTAGATTGATGAAATACATTAGCATTAGGGACTCAAAAATCCGATATTTTTTTTTTGAATTCTTCCTTTTTGATTCTTCCATTTCTATTTTTTCTATCTATGTATATTAGATATCTAGTATCAATCCAAGACAATTTTGAATATTATTGCATTGTGAAATTGAAATTCTTTGAATTTCAAAAAGGATTTAAATGCAATTTCTTTTTTCGACTGTATTCTTTTCTCAACATTTATATTGACAACAGTGTATTGAACAAATATAATTCATCGTGATAAGCGAGCCGGGTCTATTTATTTTTGTCCCATCGTTTTGTTACTTTCTCTTATTCAAACGATGCTTTCTTTGATACAAGAGGTTTGAAACAAAGCTAGATAACATAAGAGATGCTCTATCCATTTTGTCAATTCACACAAAGTTTTTTTATTTTATCTGATATGCGTTGTACACCCTTTTATTCCTAATCAATTCGTTTTTATGTTTTGAATCCATTAGAAAATCTGTTTTTTTTTAGAGTTGTTAACTCAAAGGTTTGATTAGCTTGTATAATATCTTTTCTCTTTGTTTAAATTCAATTAAATTGATTTTGATTGTATCTATACACCCTTTGTTGAAGTTTTGTTTAATCTATGTTTTCTTCGGGTTGCTAACTCAACGGTAGAGTACTCGGCTTTTAAGTGCGGCTAGAATCTTTTACACATTTGGATGAAGTGACGAATTCGTCCGTACCCTTGGTAAACTTTTGAAGACCGCGACTGATCCTCAAAGGGAATAAATGGAAAAAATAGCATGTCGTATCAATGGAGAGTTCTGAGGATATTTCATTCTTATCGAATTGGTACAAAACCTTGTTCGAATTCTTGGAACGGAACAAAAGAAAGTTGGGTCGAATTAATAAATGGATAGAAGCCCTGTGGCTTCAATTAATTATCAGAAAGAAAAAGCAACCGGCTTCTGTTCTTAATTTGAATAATTTCCCGATCTAACTAGACGTTAAAAATAAATTAGTGCCTGATACGGGAAGCACTTCTCCCTCGACGAGTGCATTCCATTTTTTTTTAATGAATCCTAACTATTGACATTCTCCATTATGGAATGAAGATGTGTGTGTAAAAGAAGCAGTATATTGATAAAGAAAGTTTTTTCCGAAATCAAAAGAGCGATTAGGTTTAAAAAATAAAAGATTTCTAACCATCTTGTTATTCTATAACATAAACATAGACAAATTAAATGAAATGTATGGAAAAAGGAGAGGGTAGAGAATCTGTTGATAAGTTTACCTGTTCCCGAGGTATCCATTTTTACAGAATACCTTGTTTTGACTGTATCGCACTATGTATCATTTGATAACCCCCAAAATCTTCTACCTTTGATTCAAATCGAATTTCAAATGGAGGAAATCCAAAGATATTTACAGCTAGAGAGATCTCAACAACATGACTTCCTATATCCACTTATCTTTCAGGAGTATATTTATGCATTTGCTCATAATCGTGCTTTGAGTAGATCTATTTTATCGGAAAATCTGGGTTATGACAATAAATTCAGTTTACTGATTGTGAAACGGTTAATTACTCGAATGTATCAACAGAATCATTTTCTTATTTCTCCTAATGATTCTACCCAAAATGGATTTTGGGCGCCCAACAAGAATTTGTATTCTCAAATCATATCAGAAGGGTTTGCTTTTATTGTCGAAATTCCATTTTCTTTACAATTCCTGTCTTGTCTAGAAGGGGAGACGAACAAGATAGGAAAATCTCAGAATTTACGATCAATTCATTCAATATTTCCCTTTTTAGAGGACAATTTTTCACATTTAAATTTTGTGTTAGATATAGTAATACCTCACTCTGTTCATGTGGAAATCTTGGTTCAAATCCTTCGCTATTGGGTAAAAGATGCTTCCTCCTTGCATTTATTACGAGTTTTTCTCAACGAATATTGTAATTGGAATAGTCTTATTACTCCAAAGAAAGCGAGTTCCTCTTTTTCAAAAAAAAATCAAAGATTATTCTTATTCTTATATAATTCTCATGTATGTGAATATGAATCCATTTTCGTCTTTCTACGTAACCAATCTTTTCATTTACGATCAACATCTTCTAGAGTTCTTCTTGAACGAATCTATTTCTATATAAAAATAGAACGTCTTGTGAACGTCTTTGTCAAGATTAAGGATTTTCGGGCAAACCCGTGGTTGGTCAAGGAACCTTTCATGCATTATATTAGGTATCAAAGAAAATCCATTCTGGCTTCAAAAGGGACATCTATTTTCATGAATAAATGGAAATTTTACCTTGTCACTTTTTGGCAATGGCATTTTTCCTTGTGGTTTCATCCAACAAGGATTTATATAAACCAATTATCCAAGCATTCCCTTGAGTTTTTGGGCTATCTTTTAAGCGTGCGAATGAACCCTTCTGTAGTACGGAGTC